AATAATAGGAGTTTGATCCTGGCTCAGAATGAACGTTTTTGATTAGTCTAACACATGCAAGTTTGTGTAAAACATGAGCGTACGGGTGAGTAAAATATAGGAATTTATCTTAAAAGAATAGCCTATAAAAGATTAAGTTATTAATTCAAAAAAATATTAAGTCTAATGATCTTTAGTTGATCTTTGCGGATGAACAACCACATTGGAATTGAAAAAAGGTCCAAACTTTTAAAGGCAGCAGTGAAGAATTTTGGACAATGAGAGAAATCTTGATCCAGCTAAATCAAATGTGTGAGTTTAATAAAACACAAAATAAAATAAATTATGATTATTTTTATGTTAGTCCTGGCTAATTTCGTGCCAGCAGCCGCGGTAATACGAAAAGGGCAAACGTTATTCAAAATTATTGGGCGTAAAGTATATGTAGGTTGAAAATTAAATTTTGGCAAAAAAATTGAAGTTTATTTTTAAATTTATAAAATATTAATTTTCTAGAGTTACTAAAAAGTTTTTGGAACTTTAAGTGAAGCGGTAAAATGCTCTGATATTTAAAAGAACCTCAACAAGCGAAAGCAAAAATCTTTTTTAAACTGACACTGAGATATTAAAGCATGGGTAGCAAAAGGGATTAGATACCCCTGTAGTCCATGCCCTGAACGATGAATGCACAAAAAACAACGTAAAAGCATTCCGCCTGGGGAGTACGACTGCAAAGTTAAAACTCAAAGGAATTGACGGGGATCTACACACGCAGTGGAGTATGTGGTTTAAATCGACAATACACGAGAAACCTTACCAAGTTTTGTATTTTTAACAAGTGTTGCATGGCTGTCGTCAGTCCGTGCTTTGAAGCGTTTGGTTTATTCCAAAAAACGGACGAAACTCTTTTGTATTTTAAAAAAAAATACAAACATTAAAGATATTTTAAAGGAAGGAGAACGACGTCAAGTCTTTATGACCTTTATAACTTGGGCTACTTTCATGTACTACAATAATTTGTACAGTTTTTAGTTTAAGTGTAAACTTAAACCAACTGAAAACAAACTATGTTCGGATTATTTTCTGCAACTCGAAAATATGAAGTTGGAATTGCTAGTAATCGCAAATTAGAACGTTGCGGTGAATTTGTTCTTAGATCTTGTACACACTGCCCGTCACGCTATGGAAGTTTACAATTCTTGAAAAAATTAAAGATTTGAAATAACTAGAGTGAAGTCGTAACAAGGTAGCTGTAGGGGAACCTGTGGCTGAAAAAATTAAAAAATAGTCTACTATTCTAAATTACTATATTATAACTATAAACTTATACAATAAACATAATGCTAAATTTTTATGTAAGTATTACGACAACCTTTTTTATATTATTTTTGATTAGTTTACTTGGTATGTTTGTAAATAAAAAAAATATATTGGTAATGTTAATGTCACTAGAAATGTTGTTTTTAGCTGCTAGCTCATTTTTTGTTTTTACATCAATTTATTTAGATGATGTTACAGGTCAAATTTTTGCTATTTTAATCCTAACTGTGGCAGCGTCAGAATCAGCGATTGGGTTAGCTATCCTTGTAATTTACTATAGAATTCGAAATTCTATTTCGGTTGAACTCATGGATTTAATGAAAGGATAATAACTTTAAAATATTTGGTTAAGAAATTAATTAGTAAAAAAGCACTTAATAAAAATCTTGGTAAATTTAATACGGACGTTAAAAACGAAAATTATATAAAGGTTATACTTGTAAAATATAAATTTCCGAAAAACAATGAGAAAACTCTGCAAATCAAAAATAATACAAAGTGAAGTGAATCATCTCAGTAACTTTTTTAAAAATCAACCGAGAATCCTGAAAGTATTGGCGAATGAAATCAGAAAATTTAACTTTAAAGTAATATGAAATTTTTTGTATGAAAAAAGGAGTACCACCTTCTAAAGTTATTTAAATTAAGTTTAACCGATAGTGAACAAGTACTGTGAAGAAAAGATTAATTTTGAAAAAAAATTCAAAAAAATTGAGTGTGATATATTGAAGTTTTAAACGACGAATTTCTTTTTGCATAACGAACCAATAAGTTAAAATATAAAGCAAGTTAAAAAACTCTTTAAAGTTTTATATTTTACACCTGAAACCAAGTGATCTAATTGTGACCAAGCTGACGATTTTGTAAAAAATTTTAGAAGGCTTCACTCGTAAATGTGGCAAAATTTTGAGGAGAGTTATAATTAGGAGTGAAAGGCTAAACAAACTTGGTAATAGCCGGTTCTTCACGAAATGTATTTTAGTACTACGTTAAAATTAACTTAGTTAAGTAAAGTACAAAATAACTAAAGGGAAGTAATATTTTACTGAAGTTATTTTAACTCAGAATTAACTAAAAATAATTTAATAGTCAGTCTTTAAGCGATAAGGTTTAAAGACTAAAGGAAAACAATCCAGATCAAGTATTAAGGTGTTAAAATTAGTTTTAAGTGAAAAATTTTGTTAAATTACATATAGATTTAATAGGCTTAGAAGCAGCCTTTTATTAGAAAACGCGTTATAGCTTACTATTATTGTTTAACAAAAAAAAATTTAATGAAACTAAAAACTATACCGAAATTTTGAATTATTAAATGGTAGTGAAGCGTTTTATTAGAAAACCTAAATTTGAAAAATAAATTCTATAAAACTGAAAATGTTGGTATGAGTAACGAAAACTTTGTGTAAAATCAAAGTCGTCTAATGTCAAAGGTTTTTAATGTAATTTCTACTACATTAAGTGAGTCGGTCTTTAAAAGATAAGTGATATCTAAACTTGATAAGAGAGAATCATTACTATTTATATGTATGTAAATATGAAAAAAGAAAAAAATTTCTTTCAAGAAAAAATTATAATAAAAAACCGTACTAAAACCGACACAGGTATTCTTGTTATTTACTATGACGAATGAAGTAATCATAATTAAGGAACTAGGCAAATTATTTCTGTAAGTTCGCAAAAAAGAAATCCATTTTTGGTACAAAAATTAAAAGTAACGACTGTTTAACAAAAACTTAGGACTCTGCAAATTTGAAATATGATGTATAGGGTCTGAAACCTGCCCGGTGCTTAATAACGAAATACTAAATTAAATGATTTAGTTACAAGTTTAAGTAAACGGCGGTTCTAACTATAAGAATCCTTAGGTAGCGAAATTCCTTGACGGGTAAATTCCGTCCTGCATGAATGGTTCAACGATTGCTTTACTGTCTCAATTATGAATTCAGTGAAATTACAATGTCCATGAAAATGTGGACACCTTACAATAAGACGGAAAGACCCTAGATCCTTTACTTTTATTTTACATTGTCAAAAAGTACTTTTTGAAATAGCACAAATGGGAGTACAAATACAACTTATGAAATACCATTTATTTAAGTACTTTTAACTTAGTAAACTTGAGTTTACAATAGTGTAAAAAAGAAAGTTTACTTGGGATGAGTACCTCCTAAAAAGTAACGGAGGTGTACTAAGGTAAAGTACTAGTGTAATAGCAAAACTTTACTTAACAATAAGATTTATTAATCAAGTTGAGATAACGTCAGTTATAGTGATCCAATATTATGAGTGGAATTAATATTGCGCAACAGTTAAAAGGAACTCTAGGGATAACAGATTCATCGAGACCTAAAGTTCTTATTAAAGTCTCGGTTTGATACCTCGATGTCGACTCATCTTATCCTGAAACTGTAGTTTATTTCAAGGGTCTAGTTGTTCGCTAGTTAAAAAGGTACGTGAGTTGGGTTCAGAACGTCGTGAGACAGTTCGGTCCCTATCTATTGTAAGTTTGAAAAAATAATGAAACAACTTTTAGTACGAGAGGACCAAAGTGGATTAACCTCTAATTTATTGATTGTTTTAAATAAGCATTGTCAAAAAGTTACGTTAAATAATTTAAATACTGAAAGCATAAAAGTGTTAAATTTTTTATTTATTTTTTCTAAAAATTCTAGTTGATAACTAAAGATTGATCGATTTAAAATATTTTTAGTAATAAAACACTTTTTAAATACGAAATTTTAAACTAATTATTATAGCTTAACCAAATATTATGGCTCAAAAAACAAATCCAACAAGTGTAAAACTTGGACAACAATTTCCTTGATTTATAACTTATCAGGGCTATGGTAAATCTTTACGGAATTTACCATATTACTATTATTTAACTTTAAATTTTTCTTTTTTTTGTTCCCAGTTACAAAGTACCGCAAAATACTTTAATGTTTACTTCACGAGTAAAACTACAACTTTTACGATTAATTTAATAAGTAACAACTCAGAACAAAATTTATTTCTAAAACAAGCTAATGCTACCATCCCTAAACTATTTAAAAAGTCTACGGTACAATATTTTGTTATAGTTTCTCAACTTGATTTTGCTGTAAATATTAGTTTTTTGTTTAAGTTTTTAATTGAACAAAAGATAATGTTTCGTAAAGCTACTTTAATTTTAAAAAAATTATTAAAATTACAGTTAGGGAAAACAAAATTAGTTTACTTAAAATTTGGGGTTAAAAAAGTTAAACTTCACGGATTTAAATTTAGTTTAACAGGACGTTTTGAAAATACAAAAAACCAAATGTCTAAAAAAATTGAGTATTCCGAAGGTTCATTATCATTAATTTCAATTCAGTCGGAAACTGAATTTTTTACTTTAAACATCTACTCAAAACTTGGAGTTTGTAACTTTAAAATTTGGTTATTTTACAATTAATTTAAAATTTATTAAATTACTGAATAATGAAATATCATAATAATTACTCAAAACATTTTTTACAAAAACGACATATATTAAATTTTGGTACATATGGATTCAAAGTGGTATCTTTTACACGAATTTCTGAAAATCGATTAAATTCTGTAATCTGGTTAGTTGCGAGCAAATTAAAAAAATTTAAGGCTAAAAAAAATTATAAAGTATGGTTTTTGGTTTTTCCTAATTTACAATTAACAAAATTAAGTTTAGAATCTAGAATGGGAAAAGGGAAAGGACCAATAAATTCTTACGCAAGTTTTATTAAATCAGGAACTATTTTATGCGAATTCGAAAATTTACCTAAGTCGGCAGTTTACAAACTTTTAAAATATTTAAAAAAAAAATTTCCTGGAAGCTTACGACTTATCTCTAGACCCAAACAGTAATCATTAGGGGGAGTAACTCAATGGTAGGGTATTAGTCTGTCGCATTAAAAGTTGCGGGTTCGAGTCCCGTCTCTCTCGTAAAATATAAAGTTTATGATAAGCTTTCCATGAATTTCTCGTTGATTATTTTCAACTAATCATAAAGACATAGGTTCATTATACCTAATTTTCGGAGCGTTTTCCGGTGTTTTAGGAGGATGTATGTCCTTACTTATCAGGATGGAACTTGCTCAACCTGGAAACCAATTATTATTAGGAAACCATCAAGTTTACAATGTATTAATTACTGCACATGCTTTTTTAATGATTTTTTTTATGGTTATGCCTGTTATGATAGGGGGTTTTGGTAACTGATTAGTTCCTATCATGATTGGAAGTCCAGATATGGCATTCCCACGCCTTAACAATATTTCTTTTTGATTATTACCTCCTTCATTGTGTTTACTATTAGCTTCAGCAATTGTTGAGGTTGGTGTTGGAACTGGATGAACCGTCTACCCACCACTAAGTTCTATACAAAGTCATTCTGGTGCTGCGGTAGATTTAGCTATTTTTAGCTTACACCTTTCCGGTGCTTCTTCAATTTTAGGTGCGGTTAATTTTATTTCGACAATTTTAAATATGCGAAATCCTGGACAAACTATGTACAGAATTCCGTTATTTGTATGGTCAATTTTAGTAACAGCAATACTTCTATTACTTGCAGTACCAGTTTTAGCAGGTGCTATTACTATGTTGTTAACTGACCGTAATTTTAATACGGCATTTTTTGATCCGTCTGGAGGAGGTGATCCTATTTTATATCAACATTTATTTTGATTTTTTGGACATCCTGAAGTATACATCTTAATTTTACCTGGATTCGGTATTGTAAGCCATGTAGTTGCAACATTTTCAAAAAAACCGGTCTTTGGTTACATAGGAATGGTTTATGCAATGGTCTCTATTGGAATTTTAGGTTTTATTGTGTGAGCTCACCATATGTATACAGTGGGTTTAGATGTCGATACCAGAGCTTACTTTACAGCAGCAACTATGGTTATTGCAGTACCGACTGGAATAAAAATTTTTAGCTGAATTGCTACTATGTGAGAAGGATCTATTTCATTCAAAACTCCGATGTTATTTGCAATTGGATTCATTTTTTTATTTACGATTGGTGGACTAACAGGTATTATTTTAGCAAACTCAGGTTTAGATATTAGTTTGCATGATACATATTATGTAGTAGCACATTTTCATTACGTATTGTCAATGGGAGCGGTTTTTGCAATTTTTTCAGGGTTTTATTATTGATTTGGTAAAATTACGGGAGTTCAGTATCCTGAAACATTAGGTCAAATTCATTTTTGATCTACTTTTATTGGGGTAAATGTTACTTTTATGCCTATGCATTTTTTAGGTTTAGCTGGTATGCCACGCCGAATTCCAGATTATCCGGATGCATACTTTAGTTGAAACATAATTGCGTCATACGGTTCTTATGTTGCGTTATTTAGTACTCTATTTTTTTTTTATGTTGTGTTCTTATCACTTACAAGCAAAAATCCTTGTGTAAGTGCGCCATGAACTGTAGGTACATCTCAACAAATACAACAGACCGGTACAAGTTTAGAATGAGTAGTAAGTTCTCCACCAGCGTATCACACATTTGAAGAGATACCAGTAATTTGTGAAACTAAATAAAACTTAAACTTTTTATGATTAATTTATTTCTAATTACTTTTTTTTTTTCATATTCTTGATGTGACATTTCCGAGCCTTGGCAACTTGGTTTTCAAGACCCAGCAACTCCAATTATGGAAGGTATTATAAATCTACATCACGATTTAATGTTTTTTATTTGTGTAATCTCAATTTTTGTTTCTTGAATGCTTGCACGAACTTTATGACATTTTGAAACTTCACAAAATTTTATTGCCTCATCCGTTACTCACGGTACTTTAATTGAAATTATATGAACATTAACACCCGCATTAATTTTACTAGTAATTGCAATACCTTCATTTTCTTTGTTGTACGCTATGGATGAAATAATTGCACCAACGATTACAATTAAAACAATTGGACATCAATGATACTGAAGTTATGAGTACTCAGACTACCAAAACGAAGATGGTGAGTCAATAAACTACGAAAGTTATATGTTACCTGAAGAAGATTTAATTCTTGGTCAATTTCGTTTACTAGAAGTCGATAACAGTATGGTAGTCCCAACAAATACACATATTCGAATTATTGTTTCCGCTGCTGATGTTTTACATAGCTGAGCAATCCCGTCGTTAGGTGTAAAGTGCGATGCAGTCCCCGGAAGATTAAACCAAACATCATTATTTATAAAACGGGAAGGAATTTTTTATGGTCAGTGTAGTGAAATTTGCGGAGTAAATCACGGGTTTATGCCTATTGTAATTGAAGCAGTTAATATCCCAGAATATGTATCGTGAATTTCAAATAAATTAAAAGGCTAAGTTAATGCGTTTTTCATTTTTTCATTTTTTCATTTTTTCATTTTTATTTCTTTCTATCTTTTACCCAACGTTTATAAAAAGTATAATTAAGCAAATAAAATCTTTTTTAACTAAACTTTTTTAAAGTATGACTACAAATTCAATTTTTAAAAGTTATCAACGACATCCTTTTCACTTAGTTGACCCAAGTCCATGACCTTTAGTGGCTTCTTTGTCAGCGTTTACAAGTACAGTTGGAGGTGTCCTTTATTTTCATGCGTTTCAGCAAGGTACTTTGATTTTATTTTTAGGATTTTTTAGTTTAATTTTTGTTATGTTTGTTTGGTGACGTGACGTAGTGCGTGAATCAACTTTTGAAGGACACCACACGGGCATTGTTCAGCAAGGGTTACGATTTGGTGTGATCCTATTTATTGTTTCAGAAATTTTATTTTTTTTTGCGTTCTTTTGGGCGTTTTTTCATAGTAGTGTCTCACCTTCAATTGATATTGGTTCTTCATGACCACCAAAGGGAATTATAACATTAAGTCCATGAGATATTCCTTCATTAAATACTTTGATTTTACTACTCTCAGGTTGTACAGTTACTTGGTGCCACCATGCGCTTGTTGCGAATCAGCGTTTACAAGCTTTATTAAGTTTAGGTTTAACAGTGACCCTCGCCGTTATTTTTACTTTACTGCAAGCTTATGAGTACAATGTAGCAGACTTCAGACTTTCAGATGGAATTTATGGCTCGACTTTTTACCTTGCAACAGGGTTTCATGGATTTCACGTAATTGTAGGAACGATTTCTTTGATTAGCTGTTTTTTTAGAGTGTATAATTTTCAACTAACACAACAACATCATTTTGGATTTGAGTCTTCAGCGTGATATTGACACTTTGTTGACGTTGTATGATTATTTTTATTTGTATCAATTTATTGATGAGGTGGTAGTTACTAAATTTTCAGGCCGTTAGATTAATGAAGTACACTATAAATTTTGGCTTTTTTCTCATTATATTTATTTTAGTTAAATTTAATATTTTATTATTAAATGAAGAAACTCTAATTTTATTAGTCTTCTCAGTTTTTAGTTTTTTAAGTGTAAATAAAATAACACCTATGATTTCTAATTTTTTTGAAGTACAGCAAACTGATATAAAATCAGGTATTACGACATCTTCAACGAAATTACTTGCCTTACTTAAACAGAGACAGCATTTTTTAAATTTATCAAGTAACTGAACTAACGAGTTAACTAAGTTGAAACAACATTTTTTACAATTTAATTCTCTCGTTTTAAAACAATGACCACACGTTTACCAAGAACAACTTTTAACAAAAATAACAAAAAAACTTTATTTTTCACAAAGGTTAGAAACCCAATTATTAAAATTAATTTCTTTAATTGTTTTAGATAAACTTAAGTCTATTTTACAAGTACAGAAATTTTGTACAGAAATTTTACAAGTACAGAAATTTACAAGTACAGAAAAAATATATTTACGTGAGCATCTTAAAAAAATAGATTAAATCATTTATTTGTAAGAACTTTTTGTGCGAGTATTGATGAATTGGTAAATTCATTAGTTTTCCAAACTAAAATAGTAAGGGTTCGAGTCCCTTTGCTCGCTTTACTTTTGGTGTATAGCCAAATAAGGAAAGGCAATAGCTTTTGGTGCTATGATATAAAGGTTCGAATCCTTTTACACCAGATGCTTTGGTAATATTATTTTACTCGCTTGGTGAAATGGTAAACACGATGGATTTAAAATCCATTCTTAACTATTTAAGTTATTGGTTCAAATCCAATAGCGAGTATTAAACCTTATTTTGTATCTCATGCGATTAATAAAATATCCGGTGTTAGATTTAGTAAATGACCATTTAATAAGTTACCCTACACCAATTAATATTCACTATGCTTGAAATTTTGGATTTCTTTCAGCTATTTGTTTAATTGTGCAAATCCTAACTGGAATTTTCTTAGCTATGCATTATACACCTCATGTAGAGTTAGCGTTTGCTAGTGTTGAACATATTATGCGTGATGTAAATTATGGTTGACTTCTTCGTTATATTCATGCAAATGGTGCGTCAATGTTTTTTGTAATAGTTTACGTTCACGTTTTTCGGGGGGTTTATTTTGGTTCTTATGTTAAACCTAAGCAATGAGTATGGGTTGTAGGTGTCCTAATTTTACTTTTAATGATCATTACTGCGTTTATTGGTTATGTGTTACCTTGAGGTCAAATGAGCTTATGGGGTGCAACTGTAATAACAAATTTAGTTTCCGCAGTTCCATTAATTGGAAATTCAATTGTAACGTGACTATGAGGCGGTTTTTCCGTAGACAATGCAACTTTAAATCGTTTTTTTAGTTTACATTACCTACTCCCATTTGTTATTGCCGCAGCCTCTTTGCTTCATATTACTTTACTTCATCAAGATGGATCAAATAACCCATTAGGTATTGAAACAAGTATTGATAAAATTAATATGTTTCCTTATTTTATTGTAAAAGATTTACTAGGTTTAACTTTATTCTTAATCTTTTTTTGTATTTTCGTCTACTTTTTTCCGAATGTTTTAGGTCACTCAGATAATTATATTGAAGCAAACCCTATGGTTACACCAGCACATATTGTACCAGAATGATATTTTTTACCATTTTACGCCATTTTACGTAGTATTCCACATAAATTAGGAGGTGTTATAGCAATGTTAGCGTCAATTTTAATCCTTGCTACATTACCTTGAATTCACAGTACTGAAATACGAAGCTCAAGGTTTCGTCCTATTTATAAACTATTTTACGGATTATTACTTAGCTGCTGTTTACTTTTAGGTTGAATTGGAGGTATGCCTGTAGAAGACCCGTATATTTTAATTGGTCAAATTTTAAGTATTTTTTATTTTTTATTTTTTTTATACCACTTTTAGGTCAAATTGAAAACTATTTAAAAAGTAAATAGTTTTCAATTTGACCTAAAAGTGGTATAAAAAAAATAAAAAATAAAAAATACTTAAAATTTGACCAATTAAAATATACGGGTCTTCTACAGGCATACCTCCAATTCAACCTAAAAGTAAACAGCAGCTAAGTAATAATCCGTAAAATAGTTTATAAATAGGACGAAACCTTGAGCTTCGTATTTCAGTACTGTGAATTCAAGGTAATGTAGCAAGGATTAAAATTGACGCTAACATTGCTATAACACCTCCTAATTTATGTGGAATACTACGTAAAATGGCGTAAAATGGTAAAAAATATCATTCTGGTACAATATGTGCTGGTGTAACCATAGGGTTTGCTTCAATATAATTATCTGAGTGACCTAAAACATTCGGAAAAAAGTAGACGAAAATACAAAAAAAGATTAAGAATAAAGTTAAACCTAGTAAATCTTTTACAATAAAATAAGGAAACATATTAATTTTATCAATACTTGTTTCAATACCTAATGGGTTATTTGATCCATCTTGATGAAGTAAAGTAATATGAAGCAAAGAGGCTGCGGCAATAACAAATGGGAGTAGGTAATGTAAACTAAAAAAACGATTTAAAGTTGCATTGTCTACGGAAAAACCGCCTCATAGTCACGTTACAATTGAATTTCCAATTAATGGAACTGCGGAAACTAAATTTGTTATTACAGTTGCACCCCATAAGCTCATTTGACCTCAAGGTAACACATAACCAATAAACGCAGTAATGATCATTAAAAGTAAAATTAGGACACCTACAACCCATACTCATTGCTTAGGTTTAACATAAGAACCAAAATAAACCCCCCGAAAAACGTGAACGTAAACTATTACAAAAAACATTGACGCACCATTTGCATGAATATAACGAAGAAGTCAACCATAATTTACATCACGCATAATATGTTCAACACTAGCAAACGCTAACTCTACATGAGGTGTATAATGCATAGCTAAGAAAATTCCAGTTAGGATTTGCACAATTAAACAAATAGCTGAAAGAAATCCAAAATTTCAAGCATAGTGAATATTAATTGGTGTAGGGTAACTTATTAAATGGTCATTTACTAAATCTAACACCGGATATTTTATTAATCGCATGAGATACAAAATAAGGTTTAATACTCGCTATTGGATTTGAACCAATAACTTAAATAGTTAAGAATGGATTTTAAATCCATCGTGTTTACCATTTCACCAAGCGAGTAAAATAATATTACCAAAGCATCTGGTGTAAAAGGATTCGAACCTTTATATCATAGCACCAAAAGCTATTGCCTTTCCTTATTTGGCTATACACCAAAAGTAAAGCGAGCAAAGGGACTCGAACCCTTACTATTTTAGTTTGGAAAACTAATGAATTTACCAATTCATCAATACTCGCACAAAAAGTTCTTACAAATAAATGATTTAATCTATTTTTTTAAGATGCTCACGTAAATATATTTTTTCTGTACTTGTAAATTTCTGTACTTGTAAATTTCTGTACAAAATTTCTGTACTTGTAAAATAGACTTAAGTTTATCTAAAACAATTAAAGAAATTAATTTTAATAATTGGGTTTCTAACCTTTGTGAAAAATAAAGTTTTTTCTCATTATTTTTACCTCGTGGTGTTCCTTTAATTATTGTGCCATTATTAATTACTATTGAGTTTTTATCATACATTGTTAAAGTCTTTACACTATCAATTCGTTTATTTGCAAATATGACATCCGGACACACCTTATTAAAGATCATTGCAGGTTTTTCTTGAACAATGTTAAACGCTGGAGGTTTATTAGCTGTACTTCACGTAATCCCGTTAGTTTTACTACTCGCACTCGTTGGACTTGAGTTGGCAATTGCCGGTTTACAAGCTTACGTGTTTACGCTGCTAACTTGTATCTATTTAAATGACGTTTTAAACTTACATTAATATGCCACAACTTGATTTAACAATTGTATACACTCAAATTTTTTGACTTTGTTTTTTATTCTCTATTTTTTATTTTACTTTAACATTTTATCTTCTACCAAAATTTTTAAAATCTTTAAAATTAAGAAAACTTATTTTAGAAGAAAATTCAAAAAAAATTACTATACTTTCCAAGTCACTTTTAGAGGAGCAAGCATTACTAAACAAAAAAATAAGTAAAAACTTAGAGTTATTACTAGTAAATTTTGATAAAATTAACCTTCCTTTTAAATCAGTGACGCAGTTTAGTCATGAAAAGACTGATTCTAGAATAATTAGTTTTACTTCACAGGTAATTTTGTTTTGTGATCTAAGTATTCTAAAAAATATCTTATTTTATCCAAAAGTATTTTTTTAAATAAAAAAATAAACAATAAAATTTTAAAAATGTATCTTAGTATTATTTTAATTCCTTTAATAAGCACAGTTATAAGTGGATTTTGTGGGCGTTGATTAGGTCGGTACGGGTCTAGTATTTTTTCATCTTCGTTTATTTTACTAAATTTGTTAATTTCTCTTTTTATTTTTTTTGAAGTTAATATTTGTGGAACTTCGACAATTTTAAAATTGAGTCCTTGACTTTCTTCAGATTTATTAATTACTCATTGAGCTTTTCTTTTTGACTCATTAACTAGTACTATGCTTGTCGTAGTTAATTCCATTTCAAGTTTAGTACATGTTTACTCAATTGGATATTTAGATGAAGATCCCCACACCCCTCGTTTTATGTCGTACTTAAGTATCTTTACATTTTTTATGTTAATTTTGGTTACCGCTGACAGTGTTATGCAAATGTTTGTTGGCTGAGAAGGCGTGGGAATTGCCTCCTACTTATTAATTAATTTTTGATTTACAAGGTTACCTGCTAATCAAGCAGCTTTAAAAGCTATTATAACAAACCGAGTTGGAGACTTTGGTTTAAGTTTAGCAATTTTACTTAGTTTTCTCACTTTTGGTTCTCTGGATTACTTAACAATTTTTTCTTTATCGCCACTATTTGAGCTTTACAAGATCACTTTTATGAACTTAACTTTAAACTATTTTTCAGTGTTTGGTTTTTTTTTATTTTTAGGTGCAATTGGAAAATCTGCCCAGTTAGGCCTTCACGTTTGATTACCAGACGCAATGGAAGGCCCTACTCCTGTATCTGCATTAATACATGCAGCCACAATGGTTACCGCTGGGATTTTTTTAATAATACGTTTTTCACCTTTACTTGAATTTTCACCCTTTACGTTAATGTTACTTACTTTAACAGGCTCATTAACAGCTTTCTTTGCGTCATTAACCGGAATTTTCCAAAGTGATATTAAAAAAATTATTGCATATTCAACATGTAGTCAACTTGGTTACATGATGTTTTCATGTGGTTTGTCACACTATAATTTAAGTCTTTTTCATTTAGCAAACCACGCTTTTTTTAAAGCATTACTTTTCTTAGCCGCGGGTGCAGTTATACATTCAATTTCAGATGAACAAGATTTACGTCGTATGGGAGCACTTTCACCAATTTTACCATTGACTTATAGTGTGTTTGTTATAGGCTCATTAGCATTAGTTGGATTTCCATTTTTAACAGGTTTTTACTCAAAAGATTTAATTCTAGAAATAACGCAAGTGTTTAGAAACCAAAATCTTTTTTTTTTCGGTACTACGGCATGTGTTTTTGGAAATTTAGCAGTTATTTTTACTTCTTTTTACTCATTTCGTTTACTTTTTTTTACATTTATTAATTCAGCTAATTCAGCTAGACACTCTTATTTAGTTGTGTCAGAGTCAAATAATTTTATCACTTTACCATTAATTATATTAGCTTTTGCAAGTGTTTTTGTAGGATATTTAAGTAAAGATTTTTTCGTAGGGTTTGGTACTCCAGCTTGAAATAACGTTATTTTTTCTTTTCCAAATCATTTGTATTTTATTGAATCTGAGTTCATACATCCATTTTTAAAATGACTTCCTTTTTTATTTTCATTTATTGGATTTTTTATTGCGTTATTTTTAAACACACAAAATGTTAATTTTTTTTTTTACAAACTTGCATTTTTCATAAACAAAAAGTGGTATTGAGATTCGTTTTACGCTCGTTTTTTAATTTTTCCACTCCTTAATTTTGGTTTGATTGTTAGTTTTAAAACGTTAGATCGAGGTTTCATTGAAATAACAGGACCTTACGGTATAATGCAAGTTGTACCTAAGTGAGCATGGGTAGTAAGCAAACTTCAAAGTGGACAACTAACGCAATATACGTTTTTTTTTACTTTAACTTTAATGAGTATATTTAGCTTTACGTTTTTAAAATTAACCTCACTGTACTTTTTTTTTACCTTAATTTTTTTTATTTAGTAAAAATATAAACTAAAATGTAGTGAGTCTGTAGCTTAAAGGTTAGAGCGTACGCGTGCGGCATGTTTTTTTGTTCAATTAAAAACTTAAACAAAAATATTAAAAAATTAATTTTTTATGTAAGTGAAAATCTTACTAATTAAAATTTTGGTAATGAAATTTTGTAATTAGTTTATAAACTTTATTTAACGCTAAACTAATTTTTAAATTTAAAGGAAACGTATAGAAAATTATTGAAAACACTAAATTTAATCTAAAAAAACTAAAAATGTAAAAATTAAATGCGTACTTTAATTTAATCCTTACAAAAAATAATGTGTAAAATAATTTCCTAAAATTTTTAAAATAAAAAATTGAAACATGTTACTAGACTTAACTTAAGCTAAATGTTTACTTGTAATGAGTAAAATAAGCTAACAGTTAAAATTTAAAGCTGTATGATTAGAAATTTTCACGTACAGTTTAAAGCAAAGTTTTTCGATTGCAATTTGATAAGCGTAAGGTTGGTTGTTCGAATCTACCTAGACTCAAATTTATTATGATTTTTTCTTTTTTCTTTGAAAATCTTCTTTTGATATTGTGTTTGACACCTTTAATCGGTGTTTTTTTACTTTTTTTTGTCCCATCTGAAGAAAAAACGATTTGCCTGAATATTACCTTATTTATTTCATGTCTAAGTTTTTTATTATCATTACTTTTATGGATTTTATTTGATTCTTCAACTAGTTTTTTTCAATTTTCTAAAATTTTATTTTATTTTCCTAATTCTAATTTTTATTATTTCATTGGAATAGATGGGATTTCTTTATTTTTTATTTTATTAACGACATTTTTAGTGACTCTTTGTATTTTAGTTAGTTGACAGTCAGTGCATTTTTTTTTAAAAGAATATTTAATTGCCTTTTTGATTTTAGAGTTTTGTTTACTACAGGTTTTTTGTGTTTTAGACCTTCTTTTATTTTACATTTTTTTTGAAAGTGTCTTGATCCCAATGTTTTTAATTGTTGGAGTTTGAGGCTCTCGTTCTCGTAAAATTAGAGCGGCGTACCAATTTTTCTTGTACACTTTAATAGGTTCTTTACTTATGTTACTAGGAATTATTTTCATTTTTTTCAGTGTGGGTTCTTTCGACGTTCAGATTTTAACTTCTATCAATTTTCCATTTTACGTACAACTTACACTTTGACTTACGTTTTTTGCAAGTTTTGCTGTAAAAATTCCAATGGTACCATTTCACATATGGCTACCGGAAGCACATGCGGAAGCTCCAACTTCAGGATCTGTTATCTTAGCTGGAGTTTTATTAAAATTAGGTGGTTATGGGTTTTTAAGGTTTTCACTTCCGTTGTTTCCTCTTGCTTCAATTTATTTCACTCCGATTGTTTTTTTGTTAAGTTTAATCGCAATTATTTACGCGTCTTTAACTACGTTGCGTCAAATTGATTTAAAAAAAATTATTGCTTATTCTTCAGTTTCGCATATGGGGTTTGTAACTATTGGAATTTTTTCTTTTAATACACAAGGTGTAGAAGGAAGTATTATTTTAATGCTTAGTCATGGGGTTGTTTCAAGCGCACTATTTTTATGTATTGGAATACTTTATGATCGTTATAAAACCAGAATCTTAAAATATTTCGGAGGGTTAGTGTCTGTAATGCCAATCTTCATTCTTTTCTTTTTATTCTTTTCTTTTTCTAATATTGCATTTCCAGGAACAAGTAGTTTTATCGGAGAAATTTTAGTATTACTTGGGTGCGTAAAAATTAATTTAGTTTTAACTTTTTTTATGACTTTTGGTGTAATTTTGTCTGCAGGTTACTCTATCTGATTACTAAATCGTGTAAGTTTTGGAGGATTAAAATTGGAGTACTTTACTGTGTATCAAGATGTGTCGCGCCGAGAATTTTGAATTTTAGTACCTCTGGTTTTAACTATTATATGAATGGGATTACATCCTACAACGTTTACAACAGATGTACATTTTTCAGTTTTAAATTTATTAGAACATTTATCAAATGCTAAACTTTAAACTCCCCTTTTTTTATTTTCAATTAATTTATTTTTATGTTCTATATTACTTGATTTTGAATTATTTTTTTTGTGTTTTTCATTTTTCAATTGGTTTAAGTTCAATTTTAAATGACTACATTTATATGAATCCGGTTAAAATTTTTTTTAATTGTTTACTTAAAGTTTCTAGTTTAGAAGTACTTCAGTACTCTATTGAACTTTTATTTTAATTTAAAAAAAAGATTATGAGTTTACTTTTTAATTTATATTTTATAACACCTAATATTTTTTTAGTAATAGTTTCACTATACTTACTTGTATTTGGTGTTACTTTGACATCAAGTAAAAACCTTGGATCGCCTATTTTATCAAAAATTTTTTTGTATTTAACTTTACAAGTACTATACCTAAGTGTTTCATTATTAATTTCCCAGGTACCTATTTCAGCTTATTTTTTAAATGGATTTTTATTTTCAAACTTTTTTACTTACTTTTCAAACTTTTTTTTACTTACTTTTTCAGTTGGGATTGTAAGCTTGGCGTTTCCTTACATAAAAATTCAAAAAATTCAATTTTTTGAATTTTGAATTTTATTATTATTTGGAATTGTATCTATATCATTCGTACTTTATGCGTTTGATTTACTTTCAATTTATATTTCAATTGAAGCTCAAAGCTTAGTTTTTTATATTTTAGCAAGTATTAATCGTACATCCGAATTTTCTACTGAGGCAGGATTAAAGTACTTTATTTTAGGTGCATTCTCTTCTGCTTTTTTACTAATTGGATCTGCAGTACTTTATAGTGCACTTGGAGTTTCAAATTTACTTGATTTTTCTAAAATTTGTGCAGGTTTACAAAATTTTGATGCAAGTCTTATGAGTACGTTAGTAATAGGACTTATTTTTTTACTTACTGCATTTTTTTTCAAATTTAATACTGCCCCATTTCATTTTTGATCTCCTGATGTTTATGATGGTGTTCCTCTACCTGTGACGGCAACATTTGCAATTCTACCAAAAATAGCTTTAGTTGGTCTTTTTCTAAAATTTCTTTTTTTTCGTTTTTTAACCTACTACCAGAAGTTAATTATTTTTTAGTTTTATGTTGTTTTTTATCGAGTGTCATTGGAATTTTAGGTGCTTTTTTGCAGACAAAATGAAAGCGCTTTTTTGCCTATAGTTCAATTGGTCACTCTAGTTTCATTATTTTAAGTTTTATATCTAATGATTTTTTTTCAATTGAAAGTACTTTTTTTTCTAGTCGTTTACTCAGTAATGTCACTTTTATTTTTTTTTATTACGACTAATTTATGTATTTTTACATTTCCAAATTTTACATTTTTACGAACTATTTCAGGACTTAAAAATTTAGGGGTGAATAATAAACTACTTTCATTTTACATTTTAGTCTTAATGTTTTCGTTAGCAGGGATACCACCCCTTGCAGGTTTTTTTTCAAAATTTTTTATTTTAATTTCTGCAATAAAAAATAACTGGGTAGGTCTTACAATTATTTTAATCTTACTAAATTGTCTTGCTAGTTTTTATTATTTGAAATTCTCTAAATTAATGTATTTTGATTTCAAAACTATCCAGTTAATTATAGTTCCAGTAGATAAAATTAATTCAGTTTTAACTTCAGTTTGTGTTATTAGTTTACTTTTGTTACTTCTAGATTTAGATTTTTTGATCGCATTTTCTAAACTGGCAACTCTATCGTTAATTAAGTAAACCTATGAAACTCTTTATTTATACACTTTTAAAAATCATATGTATCATTATTCCGTTACTTATCGCAATTGCTTATATGACACTAGCTGAACGTAAAGTTATGGCTGCAATTCAACGTAGAAAAGGACCAAATGTAGTTGGTATTTTCGGGTTATTACAGCCATTGGCTGATGGTTTAAAACTTTTTGTTAAGGAAACAATTTTACCTTCGAGTGCGAACTTAAATATTTTTATTTTGTCACCAATTTTAACATTTTTACTTGCTTTAATATCATGAAGCGTACTTCCAATCACAGAAGGTTCTGCACTTTCAGATTTAAACATAGGAGTACTTTATTTACTAGCAATTTCTTCATTAGGTGTGTATGGTATTATTATGTCGGGTTGATCCAGTAACTCAAAGTATGCATTTTTAGGTGCTTTACGTTCAACCGCTCAGATGGTTTCATATGAAGTATCCATCGGTTTAATTTTGATAAATGTTTTACTTTGTGTAGGTTCTTTAAATTTTTCAGAAATAATTTTAGCCCAAGGCCAAATTTGGTTTATTATTCCATTATTTCCAATTTTTTTGCTTTTTTATATTTCGATTTTAGCTGAGACTAATCGGGCGCCATTTGACTTACCAGAAGCAGAAGCAGAACTTGTTGCAGGTTACAATGTTGAATACTCAGCAATGGGGTTTGCATTATTTTTTTTAGGAGAGTACGCAAATATGATTTTAATGTGTGGTCTTACCACTATTCTTTTTTTTGGTGGATGACTACCCCCTCTTAATTTTGTACTTTTTTATTGAATTCCACCTTCCGTTTGGTTTGGTTTAAAAACAACTTTTCTGTTATTTGGTTTCATTTGAGTCCGTTCCTCGTTTCCACGTTATCGATATGATCAGTTAATGCGCTTAGGATGAAAAATATTTTTACCACTTTCTTTAGGTTGAGTATTTTTTATTTCAAGTTTATTAGTTACTTTAAATTGACTTTATTATTAAATGAAACTTCTTTTTTCAGAATATTTTACTATTTTACTATTTTTTTCACTTGCAGTTTTACTATCGTCTATTTTATTTTTTTTGTCACTTATTTTAGTACCTAAAAAATTTGATCAAGAAAAAGTAAGTGCTTATGAGTGTGGTTTTAATCCTTTTGATGACGCTCGCTCAACATTTGACATCCGTTTTTACTTAGTTGCCATTTTATTCTTAATTTTTGATTTAGAAATTAGTTTTTTGTTTCCTTGAACTCTTGTTTTGAATAGTATTTCTTTATTAACTTATTGAAGTATGGTTATTTTCTTAGTGATTTTAACGGTAGGGTTTATTTACGAGTGAAAAAAAGGTGCATTAGAATGGGAATAAATTTTTTTAATTATGTATCTTAAAATGTAATTAAATTGAGTACGAAATTTTGCCTGATACTTTTCAATTGCAAGGTACTTCAACCTTTAACTACTGAGTACTAACTTGGAAATTCATGGAAATTACATTTAAATAAAACTTATTATGAAATTACATTCTTCATTAATCCTTTTTATTTACTTTTCTAATAGTAATGTTATAATTACGGTGACTAATATAACAGGAAACACTTTATATTTTTTACCTATAGGGCTAAAACGAATTAAAGGGGTACGAAAAATTAATTTGACAGCATTAAAAACAAATTTACTTTTACTGCATCGGTTAATACCACAAAATTTTTTACACATTAAAATTAAAGGATTATCAAAATTCAAGCGTTTAACATTGAAATTACTAACAAAATTATTTGAAAATAAAATTCTAAGTCTATGTGATCTAACTGCACTACCTCATAATGGTAATCGAAAAAGAAAAAAACGTAGGGTTTAACGAGGTAGTTCAATTGGTGAGAACAATAGAATCATAATCTATATGTTGTAGGTTCAAGTCCTATTCTCGTTATCAGTTTTATAAAGGCTAGGTTGCAGAGCGGTTTTTGCGAAAAATTGCTACATTGGTTCGAATCCAATCCTAGCTTTTTTCGAGAGGCTGATACTACTAAATAAATATAAATATAAAATGAATGTAACTTTACAAAGTGCAAAAATGATTGGGGCAGGTTTAGCTACTATAGGATTAACTGGTGTTGGAATTGTATTTGGTTCTTTAGTAATGGCGTATGCTCGCAATCCATCTTTAAAACAACAATTATTTGGCTATACTATTTTAGGTTTTGCGTTAACTGAAGCTGTTGCTCTTTTTGCGTTGATGATGGCTTTTTTAATTTTATTCACGTAACAATTTTTAGTAGAGTATAACGTAATGGTTATCGTGTTTGCTTTGGGTGCGAAAAGTTGAAGGTTCGAATCCTTCTACTCTAAATGGGTAAATGGCTGAGTGGTTTAAAGCGCCAATTTTGAAAATTGGAATAACTTACATGTTATCGGAGGTTCGAATCCTTTTTTACCCACCTTTTGGTTTAGGTAGCTCAGTTCGGTTAGAGCAAAAGATTGAAGCTCTTTGTGTCATTGGTTCGAATCCAATCCTAAACAAAATATTATTAAATGAGCTATTCATTCAATTTTAATCGACCTATTTCTCCACATATTCTACTTTATTCTCCTGTTTTTAGTTTAGTACGTTCAATTTTACACCGACTCACAGGAGTAATATTAACTATTTTTTACATATATATTATTTTAATATTAAAACTTACGTTTAATCCTTTTTATTTTGGTCTATCTTTAAACATTTTTTATTTTCCTTCTTTTTTATTTTCCTTCTTTTTTATTTTCCTTCTAGTTGTTTTCAGTCTGTACCATGCGATTTCTGGTAGTTTTTATTTAAAATTTAACTATAATTAATATGTTATTAAATAATCAAAAAACTTTAAAAGTAACTGACTCATTTTTTAAACTTAAAAATTTAAAATTTATTCGAATATATCGTTGAAATCCTTATTTACAAATAAAACCGTATTTTAGTATTTATCCAATAAATTTAAAAAGGTGTGGTTCCATGGTTTTAGACCTTTTAGTTTTTATTAAAAATTATCATGACCCAACTTTAACTTTCCGGCGTTCATGTCGAGAAGGAATTTGTGGAAGTTGCGCGATGAATATAGATGGTAAAAATTCTCTTGCGTGCTTAAAAAATTATTCTGTAAACCCAAATTTCTTGACAATTTATCCACTCCCCCATATGAAAGTAATTAAAGATTTAGTACCAGACTTATCAAATTTTTACCAACAATACAGTTTAATAAGACCTTGGTTAATTATGGACAATGTAAGGTCAACAGAAAATCTACAATCGAAAACTGATCGGTTTGAATTAAATGGACTTTATGAATGTGTTTTATGTGCTTGCTGTTCTTCTAGCTGTCCTAGTTATTGGTGAAATTCTGACAAATATTTAGGACCTTCTATTTTATTACAAGCGTTTCGATGAATTAGTGACTCTCGTGATTCGAAAGAATTCGAAAGATTAAAAAACTTAAATCACAAAACAAAAGTATTTTCGTGTCACAGTATTTTAAATTGTACTTCTTCATGTCCTAAATCATTAAACCCTGCAAAAGCAATTTCAAAGATTAAAAAACAAGTAAAACAGACGTTTGGCGGAAAGAACTAGGTGGTTAAGTATTAGATTGTGATTCTAAAATTCGTGGGTTCGAACCCCACTTTTCGCCTTTACGATAATAGCGAAAATAACTTAAAGGTAGAGTTTAATCTTGCCAAGATTAAAGTAAGGGTTCGAGTCCCTTTTTTCGCTATAAACTTTTAAAATTATGATCAATATTGATATTTTCTTACTTAGTATATTTAGTATTTTAGGATTATTTTCAGCGTTTTTAGTAATCACATTAAACAATGCGGTACATTCTGTGTTGTTTCTTGTTTCTTTAATTTTGCATGTTTACTTCTTTTGTTAGGTGCAGAATTTTTCTCTTTTCTTCTTATTATCGTCTACGTTGGGGCCATTGCTGTATTATTTTTGTTTGTTATTATGATGTTAAACATTAAATTTACCTCTACATTTTCTAACTATTATACAGTCGTACCTTTAGCGTTTATTGTAACCTTTATTTTTTTATTTAACTTCACTTCAATTTTAGATAGTACTGATTTACTACGATTTTGTACTTATAATCTTGAATGAATTTCGTGATTTAATGAAAAAAATGTTAACACCAACACTGTTGTTATAGGTCAAGTATTATACTCTTATTTTGTTTTTTTATTTTTACTAGCAGGTTTTATTTTACTTATTGCAATGATTGGTGCTATTGTTTTAACAATGCATTACAAAAATAGTTCGAAGGCACAGGTAATTGAGCTTCAAGTTGTTAGAAACCCAAAAGACTCAATAAAATTTGTAAAGTTACGGACTTAAGACAGATATGATGAAAATGGTAAACATGTTAGATTTAGATCCTAATGAAAAAATTCTTGTGGGTTCGAGTCCCACTATCTGTAAACCCAAATTTCCAAATTCCAATTTGTACAAATTGGAATTTGGAAATTTGGGTTTACAGATAGTGGGACTCGAACCCACAAGAATTTTTTCATTAGGATCTAAATCTAACATGTTTACCATTTTCATCATATCTGTCTTAAGTCCGTAACTTTACAAATTTTATTGAGTCTTTTGGGTTTCTAACAACTTGAAGCTCAATTACCTGTGCCTTCGAACTATTTTTGTAATGCATTGTTAAAACAATAGCACCAATCATTGCAATAAGTAAAATAAAACCTGCTAGTAAAAATAAAAAAACAAAATAAGAGTATAATACTTGACCTATAACAACAGTGTTGGTGTTAACATTTTTTTCATTAAATCACGAAATTCATTCAAGATTATAAGTACAAAATCGTAGTAAATCAGTACTATCTAAAATTGAAGTGAAGTTAAATAAAAAAATAAAGGTTACAATAAACGCTAAAGGTACGACTGTATAATAGTTAGAAAATGTAGAGGTAAATTTAATGTTTAACATCATAATAACAAACAAAAATAATACAGCAATGGCCCCAACGTAGACGATAATAAGAAGAAAAGAGAAAAATTCTGCACCTAACAAAAGAAGTAAACATGCAAAATTAAAGAAACAAGAAACAACACAGAATGTACCGCATTGTTTAATGTGATTACTAAAAACGCTGAAAATAATCCTAAAATACTAAATATACTAAGTAAGAAAATATCAATATTGATCATAATTTTAAAAGTTTATAGCGAAAAAAGGGACTCGAACCCTTACTTTAATCTTGGCAAGATTAAACTCTACCTTTAAGTTATTTTCGCTATTATCGTAAAGGCGAAAAGTGGGGTTCGAACCCACGAATTTTAGAATCACAATCTAATACTTAACCACCTAGTTCTTTCCGCCAAACGTCTGTTTTACTTGTTTTTTAATCTTTGAAATTGCTTTTGCAGGGTTTAATGATTTAGGACATGAAGAAGTACAATTTAAAATACTGTGACACGAAAATACTTTTGTTTTGTGATTTAAGTTTTTTAATCTTTCGAATTCTTTCGAATCACGAGAGTCACTAATTCATCGAAACGCTTGTAATAAAATAGAAGGTCCTAAATATTTGTCAGAATTTCACCAATAACTAGGACAGCTAGAAGAACAGCAAGCACATAAAACACATTCATAAAGTCCATTTAATTCAAACCGATCAGTTTTCGATTGTAGATTTTCTGTTGACCTTACATTGTCCATAATTAACCAAGGTCTTATTAAACTGTATTGTTGGTAAAAATTTGATAAGTCTGGTACTAAATCTTTAATTACTTTCATATGGGGGAGTGGATAAATTGTCAAGAAATTTGGGTTTACAGAATAATTTTTTAAGCACGCAAGAGAATTTTTACCATCTATATTCATCGCGCAACTTCCACAAATTCCTTCTCGACATGAACGCCGGAAAGTTAAAGTTGGGTCATGATAATTTTTAATAAAAACTAAAAGGTCTAAAACCATGGAACCACACCTTTTTAAATTTATTGGATAAATACTAAAATACGGTTTTATTTGTAAATAAGGATTTCAACGATATATTCGAATAAATTTTAAATTTTTAAGTTTAAAAAATGAGTCAGTTACTTTTAAAGTTTTTTGATTATTTAATAACATATTAATTATAGTTAAATTTTAAATAAAAACTACCAGAAATCGCATGGTACAGACTGAAAACAACTAGAAGGAAAATAAAAAATGTTTAAAGATAGACCAAAATAAAAAGGATTAAACGTAAGTTTTAATATTAAAATAATATATATGTAAAAAATAGTTAATATTACTCCTGTGAGTCGGTGTAAAATTGAACGTACTAAACTAAAAACAGGAGAATAAAGTAGAATATGTGGAGAAATAGGTCGATTAAAATTGAATGAATAGCTCATTTAATAATATTTTGTTTAGGATTGGATTCGAACCTCCGATAACATGTAAGTTATTCCAATTTTCAAAATTGGCGCTTTAAACCACTCAGCCATTTACCCATTTAGAGTAGAAGGATTCGAACCTTCAACTTTTCGCACCCAAAGCAAACACGATAACCATTACGTTATACTCTACTAAAAATTGTTACGTGAATAAAATTAAAAAAGCCATCATCAACGCAAAAAGAGCAACAGCTTCAGTTAACGCAAAACCTAAAATAGTATAGCCAAATAATTGTTGTTTTAAAGATGGATTGCGAGCATACGCCATTACTAAAGAACCAAATACAATTCCAACACCAGTTAATCCTATAGTAGCTAAACCTGCCCCAATCATTTTTGCACTTTGTAAAGTTACATTCATTTTATATTTATATTTATTTAGTAGTATCAGCCTCTCGAAAAAAGCTAGGATTGGATTCGAACCAATGTAGCAATTTTTCGCAAAAACCGCTCTGCAACCTAGCCTTTATAAAACTGATAACGAGAATAGGACTTGAACCTACAACATATAGATTATGATTCTATTGTTCTCACCAATTGAACTACCTCGTTAAACCCTACGTTTTTTTCTTTTTCGATTACCATTATGAGGTAGTGCAGTTAGATCACATAGACTTAGAATTTTATTTTCAAATAATTTTGTTAGTAATTTCAATGTTAAACGCTTGAATTTTGATAATCCTTTAATTTTAATGTGTAAAAAATTTTGTGGTATTAACCGATGCAGTAAAAGTAAATTTGTTTTTAATGCTGTCAAATTAATTTTTCGTACCCCTTTAATTCGTTTTAGCCCTATAGGTAAAAAATATAAAGTGTTTCCTGTTATATTAGTCACCGTAATTATAACATTACTATTAGAAAAGTAAATAAAAAGGATTAATGAAGAATGTAATTTCATAATAAGTTTTATTTAAATGTAATTTCCATGAATTTCCAAGTTAGTACTCAGTAGTTAAAGGTTGAAGTACCTTGCAATTGAAAAGTATCAGGCAAAATTTCGTACTCAATTTAATTACATTTTAAGATACATAATTAAAAAAATTTATTCCCATTCTAATGCACCTTTTTTTCACTCGTAAATAAACCCTACCGTTAAAATCACTAAGAAAATAACCATACTTCAATAAGTTAATAAAGAAATACTATTCAAAACAAGAGTTCAAGGAAACAAAAAACTAATTTCTAAATCAAAAATTAAGAATAAAATGGCAACTAAGTAAAAACGGATGTCAAATGTTGAGCGAGCGTCATCAAAAGGATTAAAACCACACTCATAAGCACTTACTTTTTCTTGATCAAATTTTTTAGGTACTAAAATAAGTGACAAAAAAAATAAAATAGACGATAGTAAAACTGCAAGTGAAAAAAATAGTAAAATAGTAAAATATTCTGAAAAAAGAAGTTTCATTTAATAATAAAGTCAATTTAAAGTAACTAATAAACTTGAAATAAAAAATACTCAACCTAAAGAAAGTGGTAAAAATATTTTTCATCCTAAGCGCATTAACTGATCATATCGATAACGTGGAAACGAGGAACGGACTCAAATGAAACCAAATAACAGAAAAGTTGTTTTTAAACCAAACCAAACGGAAGGTGGAATTCAATAAAAAAGTACAAAATTAAGAGGGGGTAGTCATCCACCAAAAAAAAGAATAGTGGTAAGACCACACATTAAAATCATATTTGCGTACTCTCCTAAAAAAAATAATGCAAACCCCATTGCTGAGTATTCAACATTGTAACCTGCAACAAGTTCTGCTTCTGCTTCTGGTAAGTCAAATGGCGCCCGATTAGTCTCAGCTAAAATCGAAATATAAAAAAGCAAAAAAATTGGAAATAATGGAATAATAAACCAAATTTGGCCTTGGGCTAAAATTATTTCTGAAAAATTTAAAGAACCTACACAAAGTAAAACATTTATCAAAATTAAACCGATGGATACTTCATATGAAACCATCTGAGCGGTTGAACGTAAAGCACCTAAAAATGCATACTTTGAGTTACTGGATCAACCCGACATAATAATACCATACACACCTAATGAAGAAATTGCTAGTAAATAAAGTACTCCTATGTTTAAATCTGAAAGTGCAGAACCTTCTGTGATTGGAAGTACGCTTCATGATATTAAAGCAAGTAAAAATGTTAAAATTGGTGACAAAATAAAAATATTTAAGTTCGCACTCGAAGGTAAAATTGTTTCCTTAACAAAAAGTTTTAAACCATCAGCCAATGGCTGTAATAACCCGAAAATACCAACTACATTTGGTCCTTTTCTACGTTGAATTGCAGCCATAACTTTACGTTCAGCTAGTGTCATATAAGCAATTGCGATAAGTAACGGAATAATGATACATATGATTTTTAAAAGTGTATAAATAAAGAGTTTCATAGGTTTACTTAATTAACGATAGAGTTGCCAGTTTAGAAAATGCGATCAAAAAATCTAAATCTAGAAGTAACAAAAGTAAACTAATAACACAAACTGAAGTTAAAACTGAATTAATTTTATCTACTGGAACTATAATTAACTGGATAGTTTTGAAATCAAAATACATTAATTTAGAGAATTTCAAATAATAAAAACTAGCAAGACAATTTAGTAAGATTAAAATAATTGTAAGACCTACCCAGTTATTTTTTATTGCAGAAATTAAAATAAAAAATTTTGAAAAAAAACCTGCAAGGGGTGGTATCCCTGCTAACGAAAACATTAAGACTAAAATGTAAAATGAAAGTAGTTTATTATTCACCCCTAAATTTTTAAGTCCTGAAATAGTTCGTAAAAATGTAAAATTTGGAAATGTAAAAATACATAAATTAGTCGTAATAAAAAAAAATAAAAGTGACATTACTGAGTAAACGACTAGAAAAAAAAGTACTTTCAATTGAAAAAAAATCATTAGATATAAAACTTAAAATAATGAAACTAGAGTGACCAATTGAACTATAGGCAAAAAAGCGCTTTCATTTTGTCTGCAAAAAAGCACCTAAAATTCCAATGACACTCGATAAAAAACAACATAAAACTAAAAAATAATTAACTTCTGGTAGTAGGTTAAAAAACGAAAAAAAAGAAATTTTAGAAAAAGACCAACTAAAGCTATTTTTGGTAGAATTGCAAATGTTGCCGTCACAGGTAGAGGAACACCATCATAAACATCAGGAGATCAAAAATGAAATGGGGCAGTATTAAATTTGAAAAAAAATGCAGTAAGTAAAAAAATAAGTCCTATTACTAACGTACTCATAAGACTTGCATCAAAATTTTGTAAACCTGCACAAATTTTAGAAAAATCAAGTAAATTTGAAACTCCAAGTGCACTATAAAGTACTGCAGATCCAATTAGTAAAAAAGCAGAAGAGAATGCACCTAAAATAAAGTACTTTAATCCTGCCTCAGTAGAAAATTCGGATGTACGATTAATACTTGCTAAAATATAAAAAACTAAGCTTTGAGCTTCAATTGAAATATAAATTGAAAGTAAATCAAACGCATAAAGTACGAATGATATAGATACAATTCCAAATAATAATAAAATTCAAAATTCAAAAAATTGAATTTTTTGAATTTTTATGTAAGGAAACGCCAAGCTTACAATCCCAACTGAAAAAGTAAGTAAAAAAAAGTTTGAAAAGTAAGTAAAAAAGTTTGAAAATAAAAATCCATTTAAAAAATAAGCTGAAATAGGTACCTGGGAAATTAATAATGAAACACTTAGGTATAGTACTTGTAAAGTTAAATACAAAAAAATTTTTGATAAAATAGGCGATCCAAGGTTTTTACTTGATGTCAAAGTAACACCAAATACAAGTAAGTATAGTGAAACTATTACTAAAAAAATATTAGGTGTTATAAAATATAAATTAAAAAGTAAACTCATAATCTTTTTTTTAAATTAAAATAAAAGTTCAATAGAGTACTGAAGTACTTCTAAACTAGAAACTTTAAGTAAACAATTAAAAAAAATTTTAACCGGATTCATATAAATGTAGTCATTTAAAATTGAACTTAAACCAATTGAAAAATGAAAAACACAAAAAAAATAATTCAAAATCAAGTAATATAGAACATAAAAATAAATTAATTGAAAATAAAAAAAGGGGAGTTTAAAGTTTAGCATTTGATAAATGTTCTAATAAATTTAAAACTGAAAAATGTACATCTGTTGTAAACGTTGTAGGATGTAATCCCATTCATATAATAGTTAAAACCAGAGGTACTAAAATTCAAAATTCTCGGCGCGACACATCTTGATACACAGTAAAGTACTCCAATTTTAATCCTCCAAAACTTACACGATTTAGTAATCAGATAGAGTAACCTGCAGACAAAATTACACCAAAAGTCATAAAAAAAGTTAAAACTAAATTAATTTTTACGCACCCAAGTAATACTAAAATTTCTCCGATAAAACTACTTGTTCCTGGAAATGCAATATTAGAAAAAGAAAAGAATAAAAAGAAAAGAATGAAGATTGGCATTACAGACACTAACCCTCCGAAATATTTTAAGATTCTGGTTTTATAACGATCATAAAGTATTCCAATACATAAAAATAGTGCGCTTGAAACAACCCCATGACTAAGCATTAAAATAATACTTCCTTCTACACCTTGTGTATTAAAAGAAAAAATTCCAATAGTTACAAACCCCATATGCGAAACTGAAGAATAAGCAATAATTTTTTTTAAATCAATTTGACGCAACGTAGTTAAAGACGCGTAAATAATTGCGATTAAACTTAACAAAAAAACAATCGGAGTGAAATAAATTGAAGCAAGAGGAAACAACGGAAGTGAAAACCTTAAAAACCCATAACCACCTAATTTTAATAAAACTCCAGCTAAGATAACAGATCCTGAAGTTGGAGCTTCCGCATGTGCTTCCGGTAGCCATATGTGAAATGGTACCATTGGAATTTTTACAGCAAAACTTGCAAAAAACGTAAGTCAAAGTGTAAGTTGTACGTAAAATGGAAAATTGATAGAAGTTAAAATCTGAACGTCGAAAGAACCCACACTGAAAAAAATGAAAATAATTCCTAGTAACATAAGTAAAGAACCTATTAAAGTGTACAAGAAAAATTGGTACGCCGCTCTAATTTTACGAGAACGAGAGCCTCAAACTCCAACAATTAAAAACATTGGGATCAAGACACTTTCAAAAAAAATGTAAAATAAAAGAAGGTCTAAAACACAAAAAACCTGTAGTAAACAAAACTCTAAAATCAAAAAGGCAATTAAATATTCTTTTAAAAAAAAATGCACTGACTGTCAACTAACTAAAATACAAAGAGTCACTAAAAATGTCGTTAATAAAATAAAAAATAAAGAAATCCCATCTATTCCAATGAAATAATAAAAATTAGAATTAGGAAAATAAAATAAAATTTTAGAAAATTGAAAAAAACTAGTTGAAGAATCAAATAAAATCCATAAAAGTAATGATAATAAAAAACTTAGACATGAAATAAATAAGGTAATATTCAGGCAAATCGTTTTTTCTTCAGATGGGACAAAAAAAAGTAAAAAAACACCGATTAAAGGTGTCAAACACAATATCAAAAGAAGATTTTCAAAGAAAAAAGAAAAAATCATAATAAATTTGAGTCTAGGTAGATTCGAACAACCAACCTTACGCTTATCAAATTGCAATCGAAAAACTTTGCTTTAAACTGTACGTGAAAATTTCTAATCATACAGCTTTAAATTTTAACTGTTAGCTTATTTTACTCATTACAAGTAAACATTTAGCTTAAGTTAAGTCTAGTAACATGTTTCAATTTTTTATTTTAAAAATTTTAGGAAATTATTTTACACATTATTTTTTGTAAGGATTAAATTAAAGTACGCATTTAATTTTTACATTTTTAGTTTATATTTTTACTAAATAAAAAAAATTAAGGTAAAAAAAAGTACAGTGAGGTTAATTTTAAAAACGTAAAGCTAAATATACTCAGTAAAGTTAAAGTAAAAAAAACGTATATTGCGTTAGTTGTCCACTTTGAAGTTTGCTTACTACCCATGCTCACTTAGGTACAACTTGCATTATACCGTAAGGTCCTGTTATTTCAATGAAACCTCGATCTAATGTTTTTAAACAACAATTAAACCAAAATTAAGGAGTGGAAACATTAAAAAACGAGCGTAAAACGAATCTCAATACCACTTTTTGTTTATGAAAAATGCAAGTTTGTAAAAAAGTTAACATTTTGTGTGTTTAAAAATAACGCAATAAAAAATCCAATAAATGAAAATAAAAAAGGAAGTCATTTTTAGAATGGATGTATGAACTCAGATTCAATAAAATACAAATGATTTGGAAAAGAAAAAATAACGTTATTTCAAGCTGGAGTACCAAACCCTACGAAAAAATCTTTACTTAAATATCCTACAAAAACACTTGCAAAAGCTAATATAATTAATGGTAAAGTGATAAAATTATTTGACTCTGACACAACTAAATAAGAGTGTCTAGCTGAATTAGCTGAATTAATAAATGTAAAAAAAAGTAAACGAAATGAGTAAAAAGAAGTAAAAATAACTGCTAAATTTCCAAAAACACATGCCGTAGTACCGAAAAAAAAAAGATTTTGGTTTCTAAACACTTGCGTTATTTCTAGAATTAAATCTTTTGAGTAAAAACCTGTTAAAAATGGAAATCCAACTAATGCTAATGAGCCTATAACAAACACACTATAAGTCAATGGTAAAATTGGTGAAAGTGCTCCCATACGACGTAAATCTTGTTCATCTGAAATTGAATGTATAACTGCACCCGCGGCTAAGAAAAGTAATGCTTTAAAAAAAGCGTGGTTTGCTAAATGAAAAAGACTTAAATTATAGTGTGACAAACCACATGAAAACATCATGTAACCAAGTTGACTACATGTTGAATATGCAATAATTTTTTTAATATCACTTTGGAAAATTCCGGTTAATGACGCAAAGAAAGCTGTTAATGAGCCTGTTAAAGTAAGTAACATTAACGTAAAGGGTGAAAATTCAAGTAAAGGTGAAAAACGTATTATTAAAAAAATCCCAGCGGTAACCATTGTGGCTGCATGTATTAATGCAGATACAGGAGTAGGGCCTTCCATTGCGTCTGGTAATCAAACGTGAAGGCCTAACTGGGCAGATTTTCCAATTGCACCTAAAAATAAAAAAAAACCAAACACTGAAAAATAGTTTAAAGTTAAGTTCATAAAAGTGATCTTGTAAAGCTCAAATAGTGGCGATAAAGAAAAAATTGTTAAGTAATCCAGAGAACCAAAAGTGAGAAAACTAAGTAAAATTGCTAAACTTAAACCAAAGTCTCCAACTCGGTTTGTTATAATAGCTTTTAAAGCTGCTTGATTAGCAGGTAACCTTGTAAATCAAAAATTAATTAATAAGTAGGAGGCAATTCCCACGCCTTCTCAGCCAACAAACATTTGCATAACACTGTCAGCGGTAACCAAAATTAACATAAAAAATGTAAAGATACTTAAGTACGACATAAAACGAGGGGTGTGGGGATCTTCATCTAAATATCCAATTGAGTAAACATGTACTAAACTTGAAATGGAATTAACTACGACAAGCATAGTACTAGTTAATGAGTCAAAAAGAAAAGCTCAATGAGTAATTAATAAATCTGAAGAAAGTCAAGGACTCAATTTTAAAATTGTCGAAGTTCCACAAATATTAACTTCAAAAAAAATAAAAAGAGAAATTAACAAATTTAGTAAAATAAACGAAGATGAAAAAATACTAGACCCGTACCGACCTAATCAACGCCCACAAAATCCACTTATAACTGTGCTTATTAAAGGAATTAAAATAATACTAAGATACATTTTTAAAATTTTATTGTTTATTTTTTTATTTAAAAAAATACTTTTGGATAAAATAAGATATTTTTTAGAATACTTAGATCACAAAACAAAATTACCTGTGAAGTAAAACTAATTATTCTAGAATCAGTCTTTTCATGACTAAACTGCGTCACTGATTTAAAAGGAAGGTTAATTTTATCAAAATTTACTAGTAATAACTCTAAGTTTTTACTTATTTTTTTGTTTAGTAATGCTTGCTCCTCTAAAAGTGACTTGGAAAGTATAGTAATTTTTTTTGAATTTTCTTCTAAAATAAGTTTTCTTAATTTTTAAAACATTGGGATCAAGACACTTTCAAAAAAATGTAAAATAAAAGAAGGTCTAAAAACACAAAAAACCTGTAGTAAACAAAACTCTAAAATCAAAAAGGCAATTAAATATTCTTTTTAAAAAAATGCACTGACTGTCAACTAACTAAAATACAAAGAGTCACTAAAAATGTCGTTAATAAAATAAAAAATAAAAAAGGAAGTCATTTTAAAAATGGATGTATACAATTGTTAAATCAAGTTGTGGCATATTAATGTAAGTTTAAAACGTCATTTAAATAGATACAAGTTAGCAGCGTAAACACGTAAGCTTGTAAACCGGCAATTGCCAACTCAAGTCCAACGAGTGCGAGTAGTAAAACTAACGGGATTACGTGAAGTACAGCTAATAAACCTCCAGCGTTTAACATTGTTCAAGAAAAACCTGCAATGATCTTTAATAAGGTGTGTCCGGATGTCATATTTGCAAATAAACGAATTGATAGTGTAAAGACTTTAACAATGTATGATAAAAACTCAATAGTAATTAATAATGGCACAATAATTAAAGGAACACCACGAGGTAAAAATAATGAGAAAAAAAGTAAACCGTGAGTTTTTAAACCAATTATATTTATTCCTATAAAAATAAGTAAAGCTAATGAAAATGTAAAAATAATATGACTTGTAACTGTAAAACTGTATGGTATCATACCAATTAAATTGCAAAAGAGTAAAAATAAATGTAAGCTAAAAATAAATGGGAAATAAAATTCTCCTTTTAAACCTAAGTTGTCTTTAACAACCCCAGCAGTTAACAAATATAAGTTTTCTTTTAGTAACGTCCAATAAGATGGAATTAATAAATTTTTATGAAAACTAAGAAAAGTTCAAAGTAAACAAGTACTAATAGAAATAAGCATAAATAAAGCTGAATTTGTAAATGATACATTTAAATTTAAGATTGACAGAGGAACTAAGGTAACAAGTTCAAATTGTTCTAATGGACTAGAAAAAACTAAAGATTTGTACATTATTTAATATTTTACAGGAGAAGAAGGACTTGAACCCGCAACCTTTGGTTTTGAAAACCAGAGCTCTAACCAATTGAGCTATTCTCCTAGTAAGAAAATTTAATTTTTGACTCGTTACCAAAATAAATTGAAACCTTGTTTTTACAAATTAAACTAAAGTTAAAAAATAGAAAACTTTTTGTAAGAGACTCTAAAAAAAACATTGTTTTTATTTCACTTTCTTTTAAAGTAAACATTGAAAAATTTTGTTTCATTAAGCAACATAAAGTGATATCTAAAAAATTAAAAAAATTATTATAATATTTTAAGGTATTTAGATTAAAATGCATTGTTAATAACTCTAAATTAGATTTTAAAATAGCTGACAGAAAAAATTGCTTTTGAAAAAAATTGCTTGTTAAAGAGTTGAAAAAAGGGATTTGAACCGTAAACTCAGGGTTAAGGTTTCCTTCTTTATTTTGTTCTATAAGTTCGAATGAAAGTAAAGAATAGTAATGAATCTTATTTCGAGAGTTTGTCATTAAAAAAGTAGTTTTGGAAATAATTGGACTTGAACCAATAACTTTAGAACGCAAAACTAATATTTTTCCAGATTAAATTATATTCCCTAAGAGGAGTTTTTTTTTTAAGTAATGCAACTTTTTGAATTTTTTACATAATTTTTTTAAAAAGTTGCATTACTTAAAAAAAAAACTCCTTAAAAGAGTTTTCTGGTAGCTCAATTGGTTAGAGCATAAGGTTGTTAACCTTAGGGTTACAGGTTCAAATCTTGTCCAGGAAGAAAAGTAATTAGCTCAATTGGTTAGAGCGTTTCATTTACACTGAAAAAGTTACTAGTTCAAATCTAGTATTACTTAAATGTTTGTAACTTAAATGGATAAAGTATTAAACTACGGATTTAGTTATGAAGGTTCAAGTCCTTCCAAACATACTTGGTTACTTTGAGTGTATAGCTTAATGGAAAAAGCAGTAAACTTTTAATTTAAGGATTTTAGGTTCGAGTCCTAATATACTCAATAATGTTATATTACACAATTCTAAATACTTTTTACTTTACTGAACTTTACTGAACTTTACTGAACTTTACATTTTCAGTTTTATTGGTAATTATTTTAAGTTTGTATCACATACACTCACTATTATTTATAGAAATTTTTTACTTCATTATTAATTTCAATCAAACTTTTTTATCTACGTTAACAGGAGATTTTTTAAATACTTTTTATATTCTAGTTTTATATAATACTATTTTTATAGAAATTTTTTACTTCTCATTTTTGCAGTTATTTTTTTTTAAGACATCATTTTTTCAATTTCAGACAGGCTGGATTACTTTTTTTCTTTTTTCTTTTTTCTTTTTTCTTTTTTCTTTTTTCTTTTTTACCTACTTTGTTTTTATCCCATTCATACTTGAATTTTTTTTAAATTGAGAAGTGTTAGCATTAACAAAATCTTCAATTCTAATCAAACTTGAGTTCCATATTACAAGTTTCATAATGCAAATTCTAAATCTTAGAAATTTTTTCTTTTTTCTTTTTTCTTTTTTCTTTTTTCTTTTTTCTTTTTTCTTTTTTCTTTTTTCTTTTTTCTTTAAATTCAGATTTTTTCAATTTAGAAATTTTTTCTTTTTTCTTTTTTCTTTTTTCTTTTTTCTTTTTTCGAATGGTACGTTTGTTATTGAATTTTTTGTCATAATTTGAATTTGTTTTTTTTTTGAATTTGTTTTTTTTTGAATTTGTTTCCAAACTTTGATAAATTATAAATGCCAAGTATTCAACAGTTACTTAAAAAAAAAAGAGTTAAAAAACTTAAAGTACGAAAGTCCTCTTCATTAGATGCGTGCCCCCAAAAAAAAAGTATTTGTTTAAAAGTGTACTCTGCAAGCCCCAAAAAACCGAATTCAGCTTCTAGAAAAGTTGCTCGAGTACGTTTGTCTTCAAAAAAAGTTGTAATTGGTTATATTCCGGGCGAAGGTCACTCACTACAAGAGCATTCTGTGGTTTTACTCAGAGGTGGTAAAGTAAAAGACTTACCTGGGGTGCACTACCATTTAGTACGGGGTGTTTTTGATTTACCAGCTGTGACGGATCGTAGGCAGTCACGTTCTAAATATGGAAAAAAACGAAATTCTTAATATGGCTCCTATCGTTTAAAGGTTAAGACGATGTTTTTTCGTAACATTAATGCGGGTTCGAATCTGGCTAGGAGTATATAATATAGAAACGAAGTAGAGTAATAGGCAACTCATTAGACTCATGTTCTAAAGTTATTGGTTCAAGTCCAATCTTCGTATTTTTATAACACTAAAATTTAATATGAAAAAATTTAAATTTAAATACTCTAAAAAAATCATTAAAGTAATTAATATAGAAGAAATTGCTTCATATATCAGTTTTAAAAGTTTACAGACAAAATTTAGAATAGTGAGAAAACTAAATAAAATAAGATA